CACTTATAGTCCTCTACTAGTTGGATTAATGGATCGTCCAATTGAAAATGATAACAGAATGCATAGGTTGTTAGAAGAAGTTCTAACATGCATATACATATAGTATACCACCTAATTACCCTATTTCCTTTATGGGGAAGAAAGAAAATTAAGGAACCTGCAAATATTGGTAAAACTACAATTATTGTTAACCAAGGAAATTTGTTCGTGGTAAAGACAAGATACACTTGGACCAGAAAAACCTGTACCAAAAAATATCTTCTTTTTTGGCACAGGTTTTGGCGATAAAAAAATGGACTCAAGTACAAGTAGGGGTTTCTGTAACGTATTAATAAGCTATACCCATGCTACGGGTTGTTTCATGCCATAAATAAACTCGAACACTCAAGAAATCCGTTGGGCAGGCGGATTCACATCTCTTACAACCGACACAATCCTCTGTTCTTGGAGCAGAAGCTATTTGTTTGGCTTTACATCCGTCCCAAGGTATCATTTCTAATACATCCGTAGGACAGGCTCGGACACATTGAGTACACCCGATACATGTATCATAAATCTTTACTGAATGCGACATTGGATCTATAATTTTTGAACGTGATAAAGTTTCAATCTAGTAAAATGATAAATGCATTATATATTTAAATACTAGTACTAGATGAATCGATGAGTTCCCCAAGTTTTTTATCTATTTCTGGATTGAGAGTGCCAAAAGACTTTGATTTCTTATCTTTGTGATAACATGACCATATCTTACGTGGCAGACATGCTAATTTGAATTAATTTATGAAAATTCTAATTTATATGAGAATATTACTTATTCAATAAATTCGATTGATTTATACGAGTTGATTTTCTGTTACGATAAATTGATGAAACAATAGCAAGTCCAATAGCGGCTTCAGCAGCTGCAATAGCTATAACAAAAATAGAGAAAATGGCTCCTTTTAATTGACGACTATCAAAAAAATCAGAAAATGTTACAAAATTGAGATTAACCGCATTTAATATAAGTTCAAGACACATAAGAGCTCGAACCATATTTCGACTTGTAATCAATCCATATAGACCGACAGAAAATAAATAGGCACTCAAAACAAGTACATGTTCGAGCATCATTAACCAACTCCTTATCAATCTCGATTCAGTTCAATATGAACAACAATTTAACCAATTGCATTGACTAGAATATAACGAGTAATAGAATAAAGGAATATATTGGGAATAGGTCGAACTAATATAAAATTTATATTGTATATAGTATATATAAATATATAAAGTAAAATAGAAAAAGGGAAATACATGTGATAGCTCATAACAAGGGTTTTCCGGTTCTAAAGAGTTATTATTGACGAGCTACGGCAATTGCGCCGATTAACGCAACTAAAAGAATTATTGAAATGAATTCAAACGGAAGAAAAAAATCTGTTGATAAATGGATCCCGATTTGTTGACTATTACTTATCAGATCTTGCTCTATAATCTGGTTTGCTTTTGTAGTCCAAATAATACCATACCATGACGTATCTGGAATAGTAGTAATTAGTGAAACAAAAATACTTGTACATACCACGGACGTTACTCCATCTCCCACGGTCCAAAGATGGAAATCTTTGGAATATTCTGAACCATTTATGAACATCACAGCAAAAATGATTAAAACATTTATGGCTCCTACGTAAATAAGTAGCTGCGCAGCAGCTACAAAATGGGAGTTCGATAGAATATAGAATAACGATATACAAACAAAAACCAATCCCAATGAAAAGGCAGAATAAATGGGATTGGCAAGTAATACTACTCCCAGACCCCCTAATATAAGACCCAATCCCAGAAAGACTAAAAGAAAATCATGTATTAGTCCAGGTAAATCCATTTTATATAAAATAAGAGATAAATAAATAAAAATCTTGCATAACTTTATTGATCCGGTCAGGAAAAAAGAAGTAACTCTACTTTTTTATAACAGTTCTTTATTATTCAATTTTTAAAATTCCATTTTCATGGATATGGATTGATGTAGATATATTTATTGGCCTAATCTCTCGAAAGAGTAATTGAAATCTATCTATTTTCAAATCATCAATATAGACTATAGAAAATAAATCTATTTTTGATTTAATATCTATTTTTGATTTAATATTAATTAAATTCTCGCCGCCTAATCAATATAATTATGAATATAATTTCATAAAAAAAAAATCTTCTATCAAAATGAGTTCTTAAGTTTTTATTTCAGACAAATTTAAAATTGTTCGAATTGTGTAATCGTCAATTACTGACATCGGTAACCGGCCCAAAGCAATTTGATTATAATTCAATTCGTGACGATCATAAGTAGAAAGTTCGTATTCTTCAGTCATCGATAAACAATTTGTTGGACAATACTCAACGCAATTACCACAAAATATACATATTCCGAAATCAATACTGTAATTAAGCAATCGTTTCTTTCTAATATCAGTTTCCAATTTCCAATCAACAACGGGCAGATCTATAGGAC